ACTCTCGTGCGAGCCATGCAACGTTCCCAGGCAGGAACTGCTCCCTTCCTTGAGCTCCCTATTTAGTGCGTTGATCTCGCAATGGCCCTCCACTCCAGCACGTCCTTATATCGCGTCCGCCACCACAGCTTCACATCCCCGGAGAGATACATTGTTGCCATTGTGACTTGGTAAAGGGGCACGAACAACCTTAAAGTACTGTTCCATGTCCTAAAAGTCTTCGATCCTTAGCATCTCGGGTGCCAACGAATGCCTTTGGTTTCGCTTGATTCGAACCATCTCCGTCGAGCCACTGCTTACGGCCTTCCATCATGGTCCGCCAAGGGCAGGGGGTCGCGGTTGGGTCTAGAGAGAGTGTGACAATCAATTACACTGAATCATTCGAAAAGGATGGGCAAGGAAAGTTAGAGCTAAATTCCGAAGAAGGTCGGAGGGTATAAAACCAGAACCAAGTCTTTGAAGTTTCGTATCTTGACCCAATGTCGGGAGAATTGGCTTACCGTGCCTCCACTGCTGTAGTTGACGTTACAGCTGGATCGGTTCATGCTTTGGCGAGCAAGCGCTAAAGCCCGCTTTTGGCTGACATTGAGTGGTATCATACATCAGCCCCTTCCTTATAATAGATAAACTCAACAAGGCTCGACGCGAAGCACAAAAGCGCTTTAAGGCGCATTAATCAGGCTTTGAAGGTCACACAAGAAGGCTATTCGACCGACAAAACGTAGGAATTAGTGCGTGCTGAAAAATGGACTTTTCTTTCTATTCTAAGTGAAGGGCAGGAGAAAGAATCTTGCATCTATCTCGAGTTGCTCCCTTAAGCGATCTATCCCCGGTTTTGTGACGTCGAGTTTGCTCTATTCTCTTAGCTCGGGCTCCTATCAAGCTTCACTTCGCGCATGATAGCGGCATTATTGGGGAAGGAAGTCGCTCGCTAGTGCACCTTACCCAAGGTGCACGTCGCTAGGTCAATTCATGCTTCGACGCACTCCCGCCTCGTGTTTTCTACAGAGTGTTGTGCCATACTTCGAAAATTACACGGTTCGGAGGAACTATAACTCATTTATTTGGATGAAAGCTCCTTCTTCCAATCCCGTAGAGAGGCCCGGAAGAATTGATTGAGAATAACAAGACGATTGACCCATTTTTTCATCTTAAATAAAGACATCATGCCCTAGACGCGAAGGTGAGTAAGAGACCCAGGTGAATTCTGCGAAGATAGAAGAGCGGACTTCTGAGGAGACTGGAAGCCTATAAATAATAGGAATGGCGAACTGGAACCTCATCCTTCAAAGGCTTGGTGTATATTTGTCCTATTCGTAACGACCCCGACCTTGCGTCAGGGAAAGTGGGAAAACCCCTAAGACTCTACGGGCTGGCCGGGCCTAAAGGAGCTTATTTAATTCCACCTATGTAGTGACTCGCATTCAACAACGAAGAGTCTTCCCTCTTATCTCCTTCTTTAGAATTTAATTCTTCTGCATTTCCCACCCTAGCCGCCCTTCCTTAACAAGATGGCTCGGAGCAAGCAAAGTTTTACGCTATATACTATGCTATGATATTTGATAGCGCAGAGGGGGGGGGTAAGCACACAATGAAATAGGTGGAGAGTCCATTTTATTAATAATGAAAAAAGCCCTATAGCTCTTCGGACCATAGGATCTCACAGTGTCAGAATGAGTTGAGGACGAGATGTGGTGTCCAGTCGGATAGGGCGAGGCGAGAAGGGGAACAGGGGTCAAAACAGGCATGGTGCTTAGGGCGGCCTCCTTCATTTATTTCCGGTTCATTCGCGAACAAGACAAGTTGAGCTAGGAGCCCCCTTCTTGCCCTGCCCCCTTATTAGTAGCCGAAGTATAGGCCCGCGTGAGATCAAAGTAACTTGCCGCCCGTTCGCTCTCTGTTCAACAAAGGCCATCGATATTAACTCACTTCTTTATAAAAATCTTCCGCCCCATTATAAAAAAATGAAAGGATTGTGATTATGACAGTTTGTTTTGGTCTTGACGTGCTTTGAAAAACATAGAGATATGATTTGCACTAGAACACTTACGATAGACCCACCGGGAACACATTCACTACTGGGCATTGACATCTTAATGCGTTGCAATCTGGACATTGATCGATCTTTATGCTTCCCAGCAGCTATACAATCCGAATCGGCTACTAGTACCTATAAAGTAAAGACCGCTCGAGTTCTTGAGACCGGGGAGGGGCACCCTTCCACTTGCTATTCAGGTTCATAGGAGTTTTGAAATAAGAGCCGGGAGTCCTGACTTCGGACCTAAGGCCCCCATTGTTCTAATTACTCCGGTTTAACAAAGGATTCGAAAGCGGGACAACGGACGAGCAAGAAGACAAATTACACCTTTAGGAATCCGTCTTTCTAACAGAGATTTTAGACACAAAAGCGAATCAAAAAAGACCAAAAGACTCAGATTGCAAGTAAGCCGACAATTACAAAGGATTCGATCTAGTCAAAGAAATACAGCTCATCCGAAGGGCAAGTCACACACGGAACCGGAATACATGTAAGACAAGGATAGCTCGGGTTAATTGATCGGCGAATCGACAAAACGGCTTTGGCAGAGAAGCGGAAGGGCCGCTTTTTCTTCTTCGAATGAGAGCTCTGATTCTGTTTTTTCCGTTAGAGGATATTCTGATGGAACTGGTGCCAATGATTGATAACATCGTAGAGTAGAGAAAGCTTTCCCCTTTTTATATTCGTATAGAAATTATCCCAACTCCGTTTCATCGGGACATTCCGAACTAAATAGGTACGAAGTTGTCGTTGCAGCATATGCCTCCACGGGAGTAAAGCTCAAAGTGACAGGTATTTCATGGGCTATCCGCTCTAAAATACGGGGTCTGAAATTAGGGCTTTTTCGTTTTGCAGGTATCGTATGACCCAAAAAAGTTTTTCTATTAGCAGAGTTTCCGCCCCTCTCCAGTTTAGGTGGAAACATCGGTACTATTATTATTATTATTATTATGCTGGACTAGGCGATTTAGCGAAGCCTGGAGTAGCCCCTCTAACCAAGCCTATAAAAGTGACGGAGTTCATGAGTCAGGCATTCGCCCATTCTACGAAGCTACTGGCATCTATTCTAATAAAATAGTTGTGTTCAAGTCTTCGAATGGTGTCCCCCATAGGCCGAAACCACGTAAAAAGAGAGATTAGTGAGGGACCGGGCTTTGTCCTTTAGTCCTCTGATAGTGAAATTGCTAAAAAATAAAAAAAGGGATACACCAACCATCCGCTCCGAGCTGTGTACCTCCCTGCTGATAGAAGAGAGCGGTCTGGAATTGATTCACCTATTACACGACTCGCATCAGCAACAGGAAAAGGAACTGTGGCTATCGCTAGCAGCCCCGGCCAAAGTTCTCTTCCTCAGAGAGGAGTTGGATCCGCAAAGGTCAGCCAAGAAAGCAGGGAAAGATGCCAATTCATGCGGGTTTCTTAACTTTGATTGTTAGATTTTCGGGCATTTCCTTAAAGATAGACGTGAAAACACCCGATCCCATTCCGACCTCGATATGTGGAATCGTCTTGCGCCATATGTACTGAGATTGTTCGGGAGACATGGTCCAAGCCCGGTATGGCATAGGAATAGAAGAGTCTTTTTGTAAAAACTGTATTTTAATGAAAAAGAACACTACCATGTTAGGTTTGGAGTGCGGTGCATCTTTCTTTCTCCTGTCGTTATTCTGTTTAAAAAGTATTGTTCCTCGCCCTCAGATAGATGTTCTTACCAGCAACTGGTTCTAGCGTATCCCGTTCCGAAAGAAAGGTTCCAATTCACGCATTACGTATCGCAAAAAGGGTTCCGATTAGAGCGGAGGAACGGAGTTCCTATTTGCATCTCTGCGGCAATGAATAACAGAGTTCGATTTCCCCCTCACCCATATTAGGATTGACCCGGCGGAGAAAGAGTCCTCTGATCTGAGAAGAAATACGTTTAAGCGCTTAGCTTGCCGATTGAACGTATTTCCGGGAGAAAGACGGAAATACCGACTGGCGACTCCGGAGTGTTAACCCACGATAGCTGCTAAAATGCTTTAAGACTTATTGTGCCGCTTGTTACGGCGTCTTCCGATCTTTACTTCTGGCTTCTCACGGCAGTGCCGTCTGACCAAGTTAAATGGGTTTGTACCAGGAGGGGGCAATCTCGACCCCCATGGACCTGATCTGGCATCTAGCTATGTGCAGCAACCGATCGGAATCCTTATTCTAAGAACCGGATTGCATTCTATGTATCTGGGCCGGCATCGCAGTCGTACTTCCGCTTTCTCATGAGTCCTTGTACTGTAGCTTAACTTAAGCAAGCTATTTACTTTTTTTAAACAAACCGTCTTGATCTACGGCCATAACATCTAAAATCTTTTGTAATCGAGACCGATACCAATACGCGCGAACTGGTTCTCGCCGTTCGGAAGGCATCGGTGGAGTCTATTCATTTACTTGTTTAAGCACCTCAATAACGACGGCCTTCCGGACAAACACGATTTTATATGATTTTATCTTATTAAAAAATTTTTGGCATTCAAAAAGCTCTGTACGGTGAGTCACCCAGATAATAATAGGATAATGAAAGATATCTGTAAATGTTAAAGTATACTGCTGGATCTTGGTATGGGTCTACTAGTCATAGGTTGATATGCTGTTAGCTCTACCGGGGATAGGTATGGAAGCCACTATGAGTATATATCCAGGTATGCTTCTAGATAAGGAACTGAACCTCACGCCATAAACTGAATCCCTACCATGAGCGCGAGCATAATCAACTGGATCTACTGGGTGTATTGTACAGGGAAAGCCCATCACTTGTCTCTAGCTCTTGATATAGAAGGTATGCTACTACCACTTCTACCGCCTCTGGATCAACAACTGACTCAACCCTATCTACTAGTTCAGTACCAGTCCTTTCTTTTTTAAAAAAGGCTACGCCGGCACTGATGCTGCCACTGGTGCTTTGCCTCCTCCACTACAGGAGGTACCCCGGATAAGCTACTGAAGCCGCTACTCGTGCTAGTTAATCCATAATGAAAGCACGAGTGCTAAAGAATCTGCCGCTAGCTCTACGAATGATGGTATAGGTTACAGATTTTGTACGATATGCCGCTACCCCTATCCAGTCTAGTAAGGGCTTTGAAGCCAGCTTCTAAAACGGACTGAGAGCTCGTTTAAGCACGATAAAAAATTGGGTTTACACCCCCCTTGTGTACCTGGTAAGCCCCTCTTCACGTCGGATCTGAGCATATATTCTTAGCTTCTGAAGCACCCGACAAATAAGAAGGATAGGTTTTTTCAGAAGTTTCTGACTCTTCTTCAAATAATTCCGTTTTACCGGGATTAAAAATAGGAATTGGTAAAAATCCCCTGTTTTCGACACCATGGATACCGGAAAGTGAAGAAGTCAGATCTTCTCTCGCCGGGAAAAAAGTCTACCCTAAGAATCCTGCTCTTGGAGTTGCGGGCTTAGGCCCCTTTCGTCTCTTTGTCCAGGGAACAGTCGACCAACAATCGGTAGAATCAATAGGCTTAAAAAGTCAGATGATGGACAAGAAGAGGTCGCCCTATTAGTAAGTTTCGGCAGAGGACTTAAGCCCATGCGTTGGGTGCTCCGCCGCCTGTGAGGATTCAATCAAAAGGGGATTAGAGATGAGCGACTTGCCTTCCTCAGGATTAGCCATATTGGATGAATGCCCAGGAGTGTGAAGGGGGACATGGCGAGTAGTTTCCGCGGCAGCTGCAGTCAAGATAGGGGTAGAAGTTGAAACAGGATCAGAAGCCGCTACGGGAATATTTATTGTTGAACCCTGTGAACGTCGACCGAGCTGAGAAGAAGCACTAGCAGTTCTCGTCGAATAACCGATTGAAGTTTACCTAGATCCAATTGACCTTGTTTAAGAATAAGAACCCATTAAAGCAATTGACCCAGCGGATCCACCGGCGGGTCCTTTTCTAGTTGCATATCCTGTTCCGGCGTTAGAGATCCATTGCCTGCATCCCTTCGCTTAGTTCCATATCCTGTGGGCGGGCCCAACTCAGAGCCATAACCTATCGAACCCGGATCCACCATTTGCTCGTGTTCCAAGAATAGATGTTCCGGAATTAGCATGCATGTGTTCCAACAAGCTCTCTTCTCCTTGGGATCCGGGTCTCCGTACTTGATACGAGTCGAGGGGACTGGCAGTGCCCTGCCCAAGGTCTTAGCTCCGGCTGTGCCCCGATACGAGTAAAGGCGTATAAGCCGTCTTAGCTCCCCGTTCCTAGTCAATGTGTTCCGACAATAGCAATAAAGAACTACTAGAACCACCCCGTCTTAACTGCCCGGCTAGCTGGATGTGGAGCTATATCTGCTACTAGCGGCTTAATAAAGGCGACTAGAGAATCTATAACTGTCGAACGAGAAGAATCAATTTAACTCCTTTAGGTGAATCAACTGAGCTGGGTTTCGATAATTATTTCGGTCAAGCGAATCAACCGGCACAGGATCTGTATCCACCCCCGGACTGGTACTTAAATTGGCTCAGCAACTGGAGGATCCGTATCTGACTTTCGATCTTTGGGATCAGGAACTAGTGAATTTGCGGGCAAGATGCTGCCACTTTGACTACTGCCTCTCTAGCTGCTGTTGGTAGCTATGCATTTGGCATAAGAAAAGGATATCAAATTGGGGCAGGGATAGGCTCTCCGGAGGGGATGCCACGGGCCCTGGATCTCTTATAGGCTCTAGAGCAGATGCAGCCTCAATTCCTCTCTCACTCACGATGAAAGCTAAGAGCTTGCTCGAAGACAGCCGGATTTTACCTCTTTTTGTTGAATTGATTCAGGCGCTCAAAGGTAGGCTCCTAAAGTAGCAAGATCGTGCCGAGAAAGTCGAAAAGCCACAGCCACGGGCTCTCGTCCATCTTACCGAAAGAAGGCAATGAGCAGTGAGTGCCGGGTAGAGCAGCTTTGTAGATAGGGGTAGTAAGGTACGAGAAGCGGTGGTATCGGGTTGAGCAGCCAAAGCTGTCCGGCGAGCAGCGGTCCCGAGTAGTTCAGTTCAATCAGACCGAAGAAGCGAGGGATGAGCTTCCCCTTCCCCTACTATTCAGTAGTTTGTTGAGGAGCTTCTCCCTTTCCGTAGGATCAAAAGAAGGACACCAGTCGCATAAACACCCCGTATTTTTGGCTATAATTACCGACAGTTCATTTATAAAAAAAGATTTGTGTACCTTCGCTAGCCAATCAAGTAAATAGGCGCGGTTGGCTTATACATTTCCTTATGACTATCTTATAGCCCGCCCTATACTTTATTATTTATTATTTATATACATGTACCGCGCCGTATACAGAATATCTCCTCCTCTGCCATATACAGGATTGCTGTAACTGGTGCAGGGGCGGGGCAACTACTCTTTCTAAAGGAGGGGGGTCGACCTAAACGAGAATGGATACGGCACGAGAGACGATACGGACGAGTCATAAGCGCGGTCGGGGATCCGCAGGGAATTTTTTCCGGTTGTTTGTTCCTTGGTCGAAACGTCGGGTACCGACTCATTGAAACAGCAAAACTTTTCTGTAGGATATATGTGGTTGCACCGGAACTACTCTACTTTTTTTAGGGGAATCTGCCGCTGTCTTTCCTATTTGATATTTGTCCAATTTCCTATGAGTCCTTGACGCGTAGCGTGACTCTCGCAATCTGAAAACTAACGAAGTCTTTCTGGAATTAGGCTTTAATGGACCGAGCAGAGAATCTCAAATGATATGGGGAACCGTTCCTCTCTCGGAGTTCGAGTTACTCCGTTCCTATTTCACCTGACCTTTGGTGATCGTTAAGCTCAAGTAGAACTGCACTGACCTGGAACCGGTAGATCCAACCTAGCATAAAAAAAAAATGAGTCAATAAAGCAGGAATTATATTCGTGGCAAACAAGCAAGCTGGACCTCTCCCAGTAGTATCTGGTAGAAAGACTTGTCGAAGCTGCGTGTCTCGATCCAGCTTGTAGTGACTACTTTTCTGCATCGACCGGGGAAACAAAGTCCTATATTTCATCAGGACGATCCGACGAAGTAGTTTTCTAGTTCTTTCGCCCGCTTATCTACTGCTCTTGTCTAATTTGGATTGGGAACCCATGAGATGAGACATAAGAGAATTCGAATTCCCATTCCTCTGTTGTGGGGGACAGGCAGTACGCTCCAGTAAACGAAGCAGCTCGTGACTGCAACAAAGCCGATGGCAGAAGCTTCTACCATTAGAATCTATACCATAATAAAAAGAATCACTATAGTGTAAGTAAAAAAAAAAATTGTTGTTTAGGGAACCCTAAGAAAGATTGATTCATGCAACAAGATACTTGGAATCCTCGCGGATATAGCGTGTGTGCCACGAGTGCTCTGTCTTCGAAAAGGCAGAATGCTGTTATAGAATCCGCTGTTTCGGAATACGCTGTGTGTCCTAACCAGATGCCGTGGGGCGATAAGGGGTGCTTTATCTAAACTAGGCAGGATAACTTGGCTAACTTTCCTACTCTGATAGCATCTCTGAACGGCAGGTACCCTCAACCGCCGTAACGAAGGAATGAATCTATTAAGTGGGAAAGAGCCCTCGTAAGGCCTCATTCATCTCTTACCCGGCAAAGGCCTCTCTCCTTGCTTATGCTGAATCGAGATTTTGTTGGTGTTCAGCTCCGTGGGTACAAGATCGAAAAGAATTAAATTTCCAAGTGAGATGCCCAAGATAAAAGGAACGAGGGGAAGAATCGACGAGGACATAAAATCGTGAATTTTTAAAGCGCTTGTTTGGAATTATTTTCAAAGTGGTTTCAGTACTTGAGCTTATTGCGCGCGAAGAAAAGCTCTTTACCCTTTGTCTCTGTTTTCTTTTGTTTCTTATGTTTTTCCTTGTTAGTACGACGATCAGAAATCACCTCCTGCTGCGCGAGGTGATTGCCTGGAATAAGAAGAATGGAATTATTATGGACTTTGAGTTTGGTTGGTTAGGAGTACGAATTCTTTCGAAAACGGTGAAAACAAACACCGAAAAAACCCAAATCGATATGAACGGAAGATGCCTCTGGAACTTGTTTTTCTCGGTCAGTCGAGGGAACAACCACAACGTTACGCCCCTAAATATCGTAGGGGGAGTGCCCTTTGGAGGAAGAGAAGGCAATGAAGGACCGACAGAGCGAAGCGCGGGAAGGGCTTCGGTTATAGCTAGAGAAGCCCGAGCGGAGCGCAGCGAATTCGTAAAGAGGTAAGCAGTTCTCGAAGTAATGTTTTTTTCCTGCCTAACCTAATTGTGTGTGAGCAATCAATCGTGACAAGTCGACCGATCCATAATGAAAGCACCTGTAGATAGAAGCCGTTTGTCGACCGGTGGACTCATCCTCAATGCCGTTTAGGCTCCCCAGTTCAGTCGGTTGTCTGCCGCCTTTCCTTCCCATATGCCCGAGATGGCCTTATGGGTAGCAGCCTCCCACAGAGATGGCTTTGTGGTCAACTTCTATTCTGCTTGTTGGAAGGTTCGTCCGGATCTCTTCCCGGGTCAACCCACTCAATATCCGAGAGAGGGTAGGCTTTTGGCGGCCGCAGAGACGGCGGATAAAGCAGTGGATAACGCAGCGGATGATACGTACTTGGAAATAACCGGATCATAGAAAAGTCTTTCATGCCTCGACTCTCCCTCGGTTCGTTCGGAAATCATGGTAGTCTTTTCATGGAGATTATTGGGAACGGGAATGGGCTGGGGTTAACAACAACGACAAAACTGCCTTCTGTCTGTTGCCATGGAATGTATAGGTAGGGATTGTTTTATGCTTGGAAAGCCCGTTCCGCGCTCTCTATCCCCTAACTGCTCAATCTCTCACCCAAGCACGAGGGCCTTCCCCAGCTCTGATTCACCACCGGGGGTTCTTAGGGGGGATTTCACTCCTTTTCGAAGCCCCTTACGGAGAACAAAAAAGAGAGATATAGAGTTTGTCTTCTTTCTCCCTTGCCTTTCCTGTTTCC